GAGAGAAAAACAGAAGTATATGCTTTAGGTCAACATATCTCGATGTCTGTTCACAAAGCGAGACGAGTCATTGACCAAATTCGTGGGCGTTCGTACGAAGAAACACTTATGATATTAGAACTCATGCCTTATCGAGCCTGTTACCCCATTTTTAAATTGGTTTATTCTGCAGCAGCAAATGCTAGTTACATTCTTCGTTCTACCGAAGCAAATTTATTCATTAGTAAAGCTGAAGTCAACGAGGGTACGACCATGAAGAGACGAAAACTTCGAGCTCGAGGACGTAGTTATGAGATAAAAAGACCGACCTGCCATATAACTATTGTAATGAAAGATATATCCTTAAATGAATATGAAGAGGAATTTTTCTTCTATACAGATAAATCTCGAAAAAATGCAAATAAGTTTTTAGGAATAGACTCTATGGAATGGTTAAAAAAAACTAACCGGAAAAATCAGTATAGAGCTATAGAAGATCGGGATAGGTATAGTAATGGGGGACCATGGGACAAAAAATAAATCCACTAGGCTTCAGACTGGGTACAAGCCAAAATTATTATTCCCTTTGGTTTGCACAACCAAAAAAGTATTCTGAAAATCTACGAGAAGATGAAAAAATAAGAGATTATATCAAGAAGTATGTACAAAAAAATATGAAAATATCCTCCCTTGCCAAAGGAATTACACGTATAGAAATTCAAAAAGGAATCGATGTAATGAAAATTAAAATCTATACACCATCCTTAAAATTATTCGACAAAACTCGACCGCGCGAAATCAAAGAATTACAGATGAATCTACAAAAAGAATTTTTTTGTGTGAACCGAAAACTTAACCTTGCTATCATAAGAATTGCAAAACCTTATAGAAATCCTAATATTCTTGCAGAATTTATAGCCGACCAATTAAAGAATAGAGTTCCAGTTCGCAAAGCAATGAAAAAAGCAATTGAATTAACAGAAGAAGCAAATCCAAAAGGAATTCGAGTCCAAATTGCAGGACGTATTGGTGGAAAAGATATTGCGCGGGTTGAATGGATCCGAGAAGGTAGAGTTCCCCTACAAACCATTCAAGCTAAAATAGATTATTGTTCCTATCCAGTTCGAACAATCTATGGGGTATTAGGCATTAAAATTTGGATATTTATAGACGAAGAATAATAAACCTTGCCTTGATCTTTCCTTTGATTCAAAGAGAAAGGCATTTTTCTTTTTCTATTGAATGAAAAAAGTCAAATTCTTAATCCTTTTTAATTCTAAGGAGTTAAATAAAAATTCAATTGAACCTTTGATATACTTGCTATGCTTAGTGTGTGACTCGTCGGTTTGTTTAGGGTTAATATAAAAAATCAGCCCCCTAGTATAAACTAATAACTCTAGAACTAATAAGCAACTCATCACTTCGCATTATCTGGATCCAAAGACCCAGTCAAGATATGACAAATCAGTCATATCCTTGTAGCAACTAAAACCTTTTTGCATAAACAAAAAAATTGGATTCTAATTTGTGAATCGAAATAGAGAAAAGAAAATAAGGGTGTGGAGAAACGGAAGGGTGAGAGAAAGAAAGAAAAGATATTTTGATTCTATCTAATTCCAATATGGAATATGTAAGGTCTATAAGCCATCGCAGAAAAAGTGCAATGTAATAAAGCATTAATAGAGAGTTGTCCCTCATAAAATGAATCCGTCTATAGAACAAAACCAAAAAATCAAGAGCTTCGAGCCAATAAAGACTGAGAAGATTGACTCAAAACAAATTTCATTACGAGCTCCATTGCAAAATTCAGACCTAAGCATTAAGTAGGAAGCGATGAGAACGACGGAACCTATGGATCTAAAAGATTCTATTGAAAACGAAGTCTAATGATTCATTGATCTGGATGGCGGAACGGACCAGAGACCAATTCATCTATTCGAACAAGTTATCAACTATTGCTACAACCGAAATAGAAATAGAATTGAAAGCGTAAATATTCGCCCGCGAAAATCTTGGCTTTATTTTCTTGGATTGCTAAATTTGGGTCAATTAAAGGGGAAAACAAAAGAAAGATTCATTTTAACATTCTCAAAACCAATAGAATATAAATAAATAGATATATCTATTTATATACTGTAGTGAGATATATAATGTATTGAGATAATGTATTGAGATAATATATTGATAGAAATCTATAATATCCTAGGAGTATTTTAGCCGTTTCACTTTCTCTAGAAAGAAGATAGAAATTATTTGATATAGATTAGATGAAATCCATACTTCAATGTATTACTTATACTTATGAAAGAGATGTAGATCTGAATTCAAATTACATTCTATCTAAATTTCCTTCAAATTCACTTTTCCTTAAAATTCAATAGTTTTGAATTCCTTTAGTCGCGAGGAGCCGGATGAGAAGAAACTCTCATGTCCGATTCTGTAGTAGCGATGGAATCCAAACGCAACCATCAACTATAACCCCAAAAGAACCAGATTCCGTAAACAACATAGAGGAAGAATGAAGGGAATATCTTATCGAGGTAATCATATTTCTTTTGGTAAATATGCTCTTCAAGCACTTGAACCCGCTTGGATCACATCTAGACAAATAGAAGCAGGTCGACGGGCAATGACGCGCAATGCGCGTCGCGGTGGAAAGATATGGGTACGTATATTTCCAGACAAACCTGTTACAGTAAGAGCTGCAGAAACACGTATGGGTTCAGGGAAAGGATCTCCTGAATATTGGGTAGCTGTTGTTAAACCAGGTCGAATACTTTATGAAATCGGTGGAGTCACCCAAAATATAGCCAGAAGGGCTATTTCAATAGCAGCGTCCAAAATGCCTATACGAACTCAATTCATTCTTTCGGGATAAAATTTTGAAATGCAAAAGCCCAAGAAATGGGTTTTGGGAGAAAAAAGAATCGAAGGTGCAGGTTTAGTTTTTTGGACAAGCAATATTTCTTTTTTCTTCGCCCTTTACTTTGCATTTTCAAGATCAAAAAAAAAAATGATATGATTCAACCTCAGACCTATTTGAATGTAGCGGATAACAGCGGGGCTCGAAAATTGATGTGTATTCGAATCATAGGAGCTAGCAATCGTCGATATGCTCGTATTGGTGACGTTATTGTTGCTGTGATCAAAGAAGCAGTTCCAAAAATGTCGCTAGAGAGATCAGAAGTGGTCAGAGCGGTAATTGTACGTACTTGTAAAGAACTCAAACGCAACGACGGTATGATAATACAATATGATGACAATGCTGCCGTTGTCATTGATCAAGAGGGCAACCCAAAAGGAAGTCGAGTTTTTGGTGCGATTCCAGAGGAATTGAGGCAGTTCAATTTTACTAAAATAGTTTCATTAGCTCCCGAAGTATTATAAAATGAGACCACAATATAGTTCCAGAAAAATAGGGTTATGGTATAGTAAGTTATTTGAAAGAAATAAAGTAAGATTCCGTTAGTAGATTTTGTCTCACGCATATATCTTTCAAAATTCAGAGTCATAAATAAATAAAAAACAAGAAAAACATGTTGATTATATCAAAATTGGGAGGCACCAATACTTTTCATTCATTATGGGTAAGGATACTATTGCTGACATACTAACCTCTATACGAAATGCTGATATGGCTAGAAAAAGAGTGGTTCGAATAACATTTACTACTATCAACGAAAGTATTGTTAAAATACTTTTACGAGAAGGTTTTATCGAAAACGTGAGAAAACATCACGAAAACAACAAATCCTTTTTGGTTTTAACCCTACGATATAGAAGGAATCGGAACGAGCCTTATATTATAACTAGAAAAATTTTACATTTAAAACGCATCAGTCGACCCGGTCTACGAATCTATTCTAACTATCAACAAATTCCTAGAATTTTAGGCGGGATGGGGATTGTAATTCTTTCTACTTCTCGAGGTATAATGACAGACCGAGAAGCTCGATTGGAAAGAATAGGCGGAGAATGTTTGTGTTATATATGGTAATCCTTCTAATATCTAAATCAAATTAGAAACTTTCTATTTATGACAAAGCAAGGGGACAGGTTGTCTAATCTCGTGTCTCATCTACGACCTCCTCTTTGAAAACGACATATACTATTTTGAGATGGTACAGAATAAAGAAGGGGTATAGAATAAAGGAGGTTTTCGTTCAAATGAAAAACAGAAATGGATTCAGGAAGGTTTAATTACAGAATCCGTTCCCAACGGCACCTTTCGGGTTAATTTAGATAATAATGGTCTAGTGCTCGATTATATTTTGGAAAAGATACTGCTTAGTTTAATTATAATTTTATCGACTTTGTAAAAAAGAAGATTCAACAAATTAGGTATTTTTTCAACTTCAACATTCAATACGATTCGAGCTGAAAAATTGCAAGAAACTTATTTTCTTCCAAGAAGTAGATTCAAAATTAAGGTTAAGGGTCGGCAAATATGAAAATAAGAGCCTCTGTTCGTAAAATTTGTGAAAAATGTCGATTAATACGCCGGCAGGGCCAAATTATAGTAATTTGTTCCAACCCAAGACATAAACAAAGACAAGGATAATCAAATTCAGGAAAAGGCCCGATATTCAAATAAAAGAGGGGATCTTTTTTAACATGAAATGGATAGATCCATATATCGCTGACTCAGATTTATGAGATGATAAAAAAAGTTATACCGAAATTTGGTTTACGTAGGAATCGGCGTATTGGTTCACGTAAGAGTAGGCGTAGAATACCAAAAGGGGTTATTCATGTTCAAGCAGGTTTTAATAATACTATTGTGACTGTTACAGATGTACAGGGGCGAGTGGTTTCTTCGTCCTCTGCCGGTAATTGCGGCTTCCGGGGTAGCCGAAAAGGAACGCCATTTGCTGCTCAAACCATAGCAATAAAGGCTCTGGATACAGTAGTTATGCAACGAGCAAAAGTCTTGATAAAGGGGCCCGGTCTCGGAAGAGACGCAGCATTACGAGCTATTCACAAAAGTGGTATACGGGTAACTCTTGTACGCGATGTAACTC